AGTTTTGTTGGTTGGATAATAGGTCACACTTTTTTTATGAAATGGATTGAATTTCTATTAGTCCACATACAGCAAACTAATTCGATTAAATTTAATGTACGTATTCAATCAAATAAGTACATTATGTCAGAATTGAGAAATTCTATGTTTCAAATCTTTCTTGTTTTCCTATTTGTTACTTGTTTATATTATTTAGGAAGAATACCCCCTCCCTTTTTTAATAAGAAACTGTCAGAAATTCAAGAAGGAAAAAAAATCGATGTTGAAAGAAATTTGCAAAGAGTACGAACTAAACAAAAACAAAAAAGATCCAACAACAAAGATCTTTTTCCTTATTCGAAAAAAGAGAAGAATTTATACAAAATTGACGAGGAGAAATATAAATTAGGGTTTGTTCAAAAACCTCTCGTAAACATTCTTTTCAATTATAAACGATGGAATCGTCCATTTCGATATATAAAAAATAATAGATTTGAAAATCTCGTAAAAAATGAAATTTCAGAATTTTTTTTTCATACATGTCAAAGTGATGGAAGAGAAAGAATATCTTTTACGTATCCACCAAATTTATCAACTTTTCATAAAATGATAGAAACCAAAATTTATCTCTTCACAAGAGATAAAATTTCCTATGGTGAATTGTCTAATTATTGGAGCTATACTAATGAAGAAAAAAGAAACAAATTGAGCAATGAATTTCTAAATAGGGCAAAAGTTATGGATAAGGAATTTATTTCTCTGGATAGATTCGAAAACCGAATTCGATTGTGTAATGATGAAACTAAAAGAAAATATTTAACTAAAATATATGATCCTTTCCTGAACGGACCCTTTCGTGGACGAATCCAAAATGGTTTTTCAACCCCAATCCAACATGAAAAAACTTACAAAAAAAATCACATTTTGATAAATAAAATTCACGGTATCCTTATTTATAATAATACTTATAAAAAAAATAATAGTAATTATCCAGAATTAGAGGAAAAAAGAAATCTATTTGATAGAAAATCATTAGTAACTACATTTTTTTTTTTTAATCTAATCAGTAAATTTTCAAAAAAATTAGTATCAAGCTTGAGTTTTGAAGCACTCTATTTATTTCCAGAACATGAACAAGTCAAAATTAATTATGAAGACGAAGAAGAAAAAAAACAAATAATAAAAATATTATTTGATGCAATTAGAACTGATTTGAACGAAAAAACAATAGTAAATCGAAATAGAACTAAGTGTATTAGAATAAACGAAATCCGTAAAAAAATTCCTCGACGGTCATACAAATTTATTGACGAATTGGAACAACTGGAGGGAAAAAATGAAGGAGAGAATTATCAAATTCGTTCTAGAAAAGGCAAACGTGTAGTCATTTTGACTAATAAATCTAAATTTTTTAAGAAGTACGATACTTATAATCATACCGGAGATACTGATAATGCTAAAAAAAAAAAAAACGAATTGGCTTTAATACGTTATTCCCAACAATCGGATTTTCGGCGAGACATAATCAAAGGATCTATACGTGCTCAAAGGCGTAAAACAGTTACTTGGAAATTTTTTCAAAAAAGGGTGCATTCCCCCCTTTTTTTTGATATGGTTGAAAAACCATTATTCTTTTCTTTTGATAGTTTCAAATCAATGAAAATCTTTTTTATGTTAAAAATTTGGATGCGAAAAAAGACAGAATTTGAAATTTCGAGTTATACGGAGGAAGGGTCAAAAGAAAGTTCGAAAAAAGAGGAGGAAAAAAAAAAGGAAAATGAGGAAAGAAAACGTATAGAAATAGCAGAAGCCTGGGATAGCATTATATTTGCTCAAGTAATAAGAGGTGTTTTATTAATAACCCAATCCATTCTTAGAAAATATATTATATTACCTTCATTGATAATAATTAAAAATATTGTTCGTATACTATTTTTTCAATTTCCCGAATGGTCAGAAGATTATAGGGATTGGAAGAGAGAAATGTATATTAAATGCACGTATAATGGCGTTCAATTATCCGAAAGAGAATTTCCCCAAAAATGGTTAACAGATGGTATTCAGATAAAGATATTATTTCCTTTTCGTCTAAAACCTTGGCACAAATCTAAGCTACGATCCAATGAAAAGAAAAAAGATCCAATGAAAAAAAAGAACTTTTGTTTTCTAACAGTTTGGGGGATGGAAGTCGACGTGCCCTTTTCTGGTTCTACCCAAAATCGATTTTCATTTTTCGACCCCATTTTTAAAGAACTCAAAAAAAAAACGAAACAATTTCCATTTTTCACTTTTCTAGTTCTAAAAGTTTTAAGTGAAAAATGGAAATTGTTTCTAACTATCTTAATAGAAAAAGCAAAACGGATCATCAAAAGTATTATCGAAAGTATTCTCAAAAGTATTCTCAAAAGTATTCTAGTCCTAACGAAAATAAAACAATTTTTCAAATTTTTATTTATTAAATTTAAATTCAAAAAGATAGATGAATTGAGCGAAAGCAAAAAAGATTCAACAATTTGTAAGAATAATCCAATGATTTCCGAAGCAACCATTTCAATTCAATCGATAAATTCGGTAAATTGTTCATTGAAAAACAAAAAAATAAAGGATCTAAATGCTAAAAGAAAAGCAGTTATAAAAAAAATCGAAAAAATGAAAAAAGAAAAAAAGAAAAGAGGACTTGTAATTTCAGAGACAAATATTCATTCGAACAAAACAACTTATGATAGTAAAAGGATAGAATTAGAAAAAAAAAATTTGCAGATATTACAAAGAAGAAGAAATGCTCGATTAACTCGTAAATCACATTCTTTTTTAAAATTTTTCATGAAAGGGATATATACAGATATCTTTCTATATATCATTTGTATTCCGAGGATCAATATACAACTTTTTCTTGAATTAACAAAAAAATTTTTAAATAAATCCATTTACGATAATGAAGCAAATGCAGAAAGAACTTATAAAACAAATCAAAGTATAATTCGCTTTATTTCAATTTTACACAAATATTTTAATATTAGAAATACGAATTCACATAATTCTTGTGACATCTCCTTTTTGTCACAAGCATATGTATTTTTTAAATTATTACAAACCCGAATTATTAATATAAACATATATAAGTTAAAATCTGTTTTTAAATATCATGGAAATTTTTTTTTTCTGAAAAATGAAATAAAGGATTCTTTTTTTAGAGCACAAGGAATATTTCATTCTAAATTAAAACATAAGAACCCTCTCAATTCTGTAATAAATCAATGGACAAATTGGTTAAAGGATCATTATTATCAATATGATTTATCTAAAAGTAGATGGTCCAGATTAGTACCACAAAAATGGAGAAATAGAATCACTGAATGTCGTATAGCTCAAAAGAAAGATTTAACCGAATGGGATTCATATGAAAAAAGCCGATTAAGTCTTTACAAAGAACAACAAGTAGACGCATTAAAAAAAAAAATTAGAAAACAATATAGATACGATCTTTTATCCTATAATTTTATCAATTATGCAGATAAGAAAGACTCATATATTTATGGATATAGATCCCTATTTCAAGCAAATAAAAACCAAGTGATTTCTTCTAATTACAACACGTATAAAAAAGACTTATTTGATATCATAGATAATATCTTTATCAAGAATTATATATCGGAAGATGCTATTCAAGATATGGAAAAAAATCTGGATAGAAAGTATTTTGATTGGATGGGAATCAATAGAGAAATACTAAATCGTTCCATATCGAATCCAGAATTTTGGTTCTTTTCAAAATTTGTGATTTTTTATAATGCATATAGGGGTAACTCGCAGGTTATACCAATCAAATTACTTTTTTTACATTCTAATGTAAATCAAAATGTTAGTGAAAATCAAAATAACATTACTAGAAAGAAAAAAATAATAGATATTTTTGGACCATCGAAAAAAAATGAATCTCTTGAATTGGAGTTAGAGACTCGAAATCGGGCAAAAGCAGAATACCCCGATCAAATAAATCTTGAATTATCTCTCTCAAACCAAGAAAAAGATATTGAAAACGATTATGTAGGATCGGGCAGTGAAAAGAATAGTAAGGGTATAAAGAAAAAGAAAGATAAGAACAAGATGGAGGCAGAACTTAATTTCTTACTAAGAAATTTTTTGATTTTACATTTAAATTGGAATAATTTCTTAGGTCAAAGAATATTTAACAATGTCAAAGTATATTGTCTCCTGATTAGATTGAAAAATTTAAGAGAAATTACTATAGCCTCTATTCAAAGAGGAGAACTTGGTCTAGATATTATGATGATTCAAAATCAGAAGAATTTAACTCTTCTAGGCTTAAGGAAAAATAAAAATAACAAATTTATGAAAAAAGAAATATTTGTTATCGAACCAGTTCGCCTGTCTAGAAAAAACAATAAACAATTTTTTATGTATCAAACCATGGGTCTTTCATTAATTCATAAGAATAAACGCAAAATTTATCACAAATACCCAGAAAAAATTCATGTTAATAAGAAAAATTTTGATAAATACATTACAAGAACAAGAGATCAAAAGATAACAGAAAAAAAAGAAAAAGATAATTATGATTTACTTGTTCCTGAAAACATTTTATCCGCTAGACGTCGTAGAGAATTGAGAATTCTAATTTGTTTAAATCCAAATAATATAAATAGTATGCATAGAAACACAATATTTTATAATGAAAATAAAGTCCAAAATTGTTTTCAACTTTTGACTAAAAAAAGAAAATATTTTGAGAAAGATAAAAAAAAACTAATGAATTTCAAAATTTTTCTTTGGCCAAAATATCGATTAGAAGATTTAGCTTGTATAAATCGCTATTGGTTTAATACCCATAATGGAAGCCATTTCAGTATACTAAGGATACATATGTATCCTCGAGTGAAAATTCGTTAATCGAAATTTGTCTTCTATTTACCATATCTATATGGTAAATAGAAGACAAATGAATCTATCTATATAGATATCTATCTATATAGATAGATATCTATATAGATAGATATAGATACATAACATAAATAAAGACACGCATTATGGTATGGCATTGATACTAATTCACTGATGTATATGTTAGATAAAAAAAGAATCAACAAAATTCTCTTTTTTTTTAAGTATACAATTTTTTATGTTGAATCTATAAAAACAGTCTCCCTTATATCTATTTAAATTGGATTGATTCAATTTATAAGAATTAATTCGATTGTAAAAAAATCAAGAATTCTTAAGTAAATTCAGATTTATATAAAAAATTCAAAATTAGTGTCATTACTATTACTGATCAATAAAAATATCTATAAAAAGAGAGGAGAAGGGAAAAACTTTCATTTTTTTATGGTAAAAAATTCATTTATACCTGTTATTTCACAAGAAAAAAAAGAAAAAAACCCGGGATCGGTTGAATTTCAAATATTCAAATTTACCAATAGAATACGAAGACTTACTTCACATTTTGAATTGCACCGAAAAGACTATTTATCTCAAAGAGGTTTACGTAAAATTTTGGGAAAACGGCAAAGATTACTGTCTTATTTGTCAAAGAAAGATAGAATACGGTATAAAAAATTAATAAATCAGTTTGATATTCGGGAGTCACAAATTCGTTAAATTGAAGAGTAATTCTCAATTATTCGATTTATTAGATCTTGAATTAATTTTGATGAACTTTTTTTTTAAGCGATTCATAAAAGAATAAATCGAGGAAAAACCTATGAATATCTCAACTACAAGAAAGGACTTCATGATAGTCAATATGGGGCCTCACCACCCATCAATGCATGGTGTTCTTAGACTTATTGTTACTCTAGATGGTGAGGATGTTATTGATTGTGAACCAATATTGGGTTATTTACACAGAGGAATGGAAAAAATAGCGGAAAACCGAACAATTATACAATATCTGCCTTATGTAACACGTTGGGACTATTTAGCTACTATGTTCACAGAAGCAATAACTGTAAATGGACCAGAACAGTTGGGAAATATTCAAGTACCTAAAAGAGCCAGTTATATCCGAGTAATAATGTTGGAGTTAAGTCGTATAGCTTCTCACCTACTATGGCTAGGACCCTTTATGGCAGATATTGGTGCACAAACTCCCTTTTTCTATATTTTCAGAGAAAGAGAATTAATATATGATCTATTTGAAGCTGCGACGGGTATGAGAATGATGCATAATTTTTTTCGTATCGGGGGGGTAGCGACTGATCTACCTTATGGTTGGGTAGATAAATGTTATGATTTCTGCGATTATTTTTTAACAAGAATTGTTGAATATCAAAAACTTATTACGCGAAATCCTATTTTTTTAGAACGGGTTGAGGGGGTAGGTGTAGTTGATATAAAGGAAGTAATAAATTGGGGTTTATCAGGACCGATGCTTCGGGCTTCCGGAATACAATGGGATCTCCGTAAAGTGGATAATTATGAATGTTACGAAGAATTTGATTGGGAAGTTCAATGGCAAAAAGAAGGAGATTCATTAGCTCGTTATTTAGTTCGAATTGGTGAAATGGTGGAATCCATAAAAATTATTCAACAGGCTTTGGAAGGAATTCCCGGCGGACCATATGAAAATTTAGAAATTCGATGCTTTGATAGAGAAAAAGAGCCAGAATGGAATGAGTTTGAGTATCGATTTATTAGTAAAAAACCGTCTCCGACTTTTGAATTGCCAAAACAAGAACTTTATGTAAGAATTGAAGCCCCCAAGGGAGAATTGGGAATTTTTCTAATAGGGGATCAAAATGGTTTTCCTTGGAGATGGAAAATTCGTCCGCCAGGTTTTATCAATTTGCAAATTCTTCCCCAATTAGTTAAAAGAATGAAATTGGCCGATATTATGACAATACTAGGTAGCATAGATATTATTATGGGAGAAGTTGATCGTTGAAATGATAATTGATTTAACAGAAATACAAGATATCCATTTTTTTTTCAGATTGGAATCTTTTAAAGAGATATATGGAATTATATGGGTATTTGCCCCTATTTTGATTCTTATATTGGGAATTACAATAAGTGTACTGGCAATTGTATGGTTAGAAAGAGAAATATCCGCAGGGATACAACAACGTATTGGACCTGAATACACCGGTCCTTTTGGAGTTCTTCAAGCTCTAGCAGACGGAACAAAATTACTTTTCAAAGAGAATCTTATTCCATCTAGAGGAGATATTCGTTTATTCAGTATCGGACCATCTATATCAGTCATATCCATTATAATAAGCTATTCAGTAATTCCTTTTGGCTATAACTTTGTTTTATCTGATCTGAATATTGGTGTTTTTTTATGGATTGCTATTTCGAGTATTGCTCCCATTGGACTTCTTATGTCAGGATATGGGTCAAATAATAAATATTCCTTTTTGGGTGGTCTACGAGCGGCTGCTCAATCGATTAGTTATGAAATACCATTAACTCTATGTGTGTTATCGATATCTCTACGTGTGATTCGTTGAGACAGAAATTTTTTGATACTATTTGCTATACCCCTCTCTTTATAGTACTTTGTAGTAAAGTGGGAAAAGAAATTGAATAGATATCTATTCAATTTCTTTTTTTTATTATTTTTCGCATTCGGATTGAAGAATTTAATCAGATAGTTATATGAGTGCAATAAAACAGCTTCTTTTGAATATAATTTATAGAATACTATATTACTTATAGTTAATAGAAAGGATGATGATTTTAAATTGCAGTAAAAATATTAAGTCTCATTTTCTATGTATAAGAATTAAGTGAAAAAGTGAATTAAATTATAGGTAGAAGTGGTTGTTTCTCCCAAGGTTGGTTGATTAGTCATCCTGTCTTGAAGCGGGCGTAAAAGACCAACCCTTTTTAAATTTTCAATATCATTTGTATGAATTAGCATACATATATTAACATAAATAAGGGATTAATAAAAAAGGAATGGATGGTTAGAAACACCAAAATACACAAAGGATTAGTAACGTATATTTTTAAAAATATCCAAAAGAACATTTATGTATAATAGAAAAAGAATACTAATTGGGGCTTTCCGTTGGTAGAAAAAATAAGGCAGTACTCCCCACAATTCCGATCCAGAGTATACTTTCATCCACTGATTAAATAAATAACTATCAGGAACGAAATAATCCTTTAATTTTTTTAAGTCCCCTTTTATTTTACTTGCACAAAAAAGACTAGGATAAGAACGAAAAAAAAAGTGATTCCCTTTTTCTTTTTTGTCTTATATCCATATTTTATTTATGGAGATAGAATTCATGTCATAATTTAGAAAATGAACATGTAATTCTTTTTCGTAATCGAAAATGATGAGGGAGTTATTGATAATTTTAAAAGAGTATTTTATAGAAGAATTTAGTTATTACTCAACAAATTTCAATTTGAATTTTTTAAAGGATGAGATCAATTCAGAAGTACCTTTTGTATTTTTTATTTATTTAAAGAAATGTTAAAATGTATTTTTTCTTTATTAAATGTATTTATTTTAAAATTTTTTTATTAGAACAGACAGAATTCAATAGGTCTAATTCAGAACCGTCCGATAAAATCGAATATTATCTACCTTAGAGATATATCAAGGGATAAATAATCGGACCGGTCCTTAGATTTTTTTAAGGCTTTAAAGGAGCCGTATGAGGTGAAAATCTCATGTACGGTTCTGTAATAGAGATGGTAACAGTAATGTCATCACCGACTAGGATTATCTAACAGTTTAAGTACAGTTGATATAGTTGATGCACAATCAAAATATGGTTTTTGGGGATGGAATTTGTGGCGTCAACCTATGGGTTTCATCGTTTTTCTAATCTCTTCCCTAGCAGAATGTGAAAGATTACCTTTTGATTTACCGGAAGCGGAAGAAGAACTAGTAGCGGGTTATCAAACCGAATATTCGGGTATCAAATTTGGTTTATTTTACGTTGCTTCCTATTTAAACCTATTCATTTCTTCCTTATTTGTAACAGTTCTTTACTTTGGTGGTTCAAATATCTCTATTCCATACATATTCGTTTCTGACTTTTTTCAAATAAATCAAACATATGGAGTTTTTGTAACGATAATTGGTATCTTTATTACACTAGCTAAAACTTATTTATTCTTATTCGTTTCTATCGCAACAAGATGGACTTTGCCTAGGCTAAGAATAGATCAATTATTAAATCTTGGATGGAAGTTTCTTTTACCCATTTCTCTCGGTAATCTATTATTAACAACTTCGTTTCAACTGTTTTCACTGTAAAAAAAAAGTGGACCTTATATATTCATAACTTGTTTCAAACAAGAGAAAGAAAAAAATATTCAGAGATATTCACGATATGTTCCTTATGGTAACTGGATTCACAAATTATAGTCAACAAACAGTCCGAGCTGCAAGGTACATTGGTCAAGGTTTCATGATTACCCTATCTCACGCAAATCGGTTACCCGTAACTATTCAATATCCTTATGAAAAAATAATCTCATCAGAACGTTTCCGCGGTCGAATACATTTTGAATTTGATAAATGCATTGCTTGTGAAGTATGTGTTCGTGTATGTCCCATAGATCTACCCGTTGTTGATTGGAAACTAGAAACTGATATTCGAAAGAAACGGTTGCTTAATTATAGTATTGATTTCGGAATCTGTATATTTTGTGGTAACTGTATTGAGTATTGTCCAACAAATTGTTTATCAATGACCGAAGAATATGAACTTTCAACTTATGATCGCCACGAATTGAATTATAATCAAATTGCTTTGGGCCGTTTACCAGTGTCAATAATTGATGATTATACAATTCGAACAATTCAAATAAAATTAAATTATTTATAAAATTCTTCTAAAAACGAAAATAATAGAATACTTATATATATATATTCTATTATTTTGAAATTACTCTTTCACATAAAGAAAAGAATGAAATGACATTGATCCTATAACAACTGTACCTATAGCAACTCACACCTCTTATCTTAGGAGTTGGTGGAATTCAATGCGGAGAGAATTTTAGTATTTAATAAGTTTTTTTCCTGGTCATATCAATAAGGTCATGAAATTTCGATTTATTTATCTCTTATTTTACATATAATGGATTTGCCCGAACCGCTACATGATTTTATTTTAGTCTTTCTTGGATCGGGTCTTATATTAGGAAGTCTGGGAGTAGTATTATTTACGAATCCAATTTTTTCTGCTTTTTCGTTGGGACTAGTTCTTGTTTGTATATCTTTATTCTATATTTTATCAAACTCCCATTTTGTAGCTGCATCACAACTACTTATTTATGTGGGCGCTATAAATGTTTTAATAATATTTGCTGTGATGTTTATGAATGGTTCGGAATATTACCAAGATTTTCGTCTTTGGACCGTTGGGGATGGAATTACTTTGATGGTTTGTACAAGTATCTTTGTTTCACTAATAACTACTATTCTAGATACATCATGGCACGGGATTATTTGGACTACAAGACCCAATCAGATTATAGAGCAAGATTTGATAAGTACTAGTCAACAAATTGGAATTCATTTATCAACAGATTTTTTTCTTCCATTTGAACTAATTTCAATAATCCTTTTAGTTGCTTTGATAGGTGCAATTGTCGTGGCTCGCCAATAAGAAATTTTTAGAACTAATAATAGAAATAAAAATTCAATTTTGTTAGATTTTATCACATTTATTTTTGTTGAATTCTATGTGAACGAAAACTAATATTTCTGTATAAAATCTTTTTTTTATTGCGAATACATTATTTTGTTGTAGACTTATTATATTAGTCAATCAAATCCGTTGAATTCTTCTTGTTCATATCGAAATGAATCCAAATTGATAAGGAGTTGGTCAATGATATTCGAGCATGCACTTGTTTTGAGTGCCTATTTATTTTCTATAGGTATATATGGGTTGATCACGAGCCGAAATATGGTTAGAGCCCTTATGTGTCTTGAACTTATACTGAATGCAGTTAATATAAATCTCGTAACCTTTTCTGATTTTTTTGATAGTCGACAATTAAAAGGAAATATTTTTTCAATTTTTGTTATAGCTGTTGCAGCCGCTGAAGCAGCTATCGGACCGGCTATTGTTTCCTCGATTTATCGTAATCGAAAATCAACCCGTATCAATCAATCAAATTTGTTGAATAAATAATATTACCCATAAAAAATAAAAAAAGTAGAATTTATAATAGTGTGTACTATTAATCGATTCAAATTAGCATATATGATATATAAATTAGAATCATGTTTGCGAAAACAAAGATAAGAAATCAAAGTATCTTGGTTCTATTCTCTTATTATTAATTAATCTATACGTAGATTTTGATTGGCAAAATTCTTAAAAATCATTGATTCATCTGGTATCTAATATATATATATATATATAATTATATATAATTCGTTTACGAGTTTACTAGATTGAAAATGTTGAATTTTTTATGTTCAAGGATTACGATCCAATGTCACATTCAGTAAAGATTTATGATACATGTATAGGATGTACTCAATGTGTCCGAGCCTGCCCAACAGATGTATTAGAAATGATACCTTGGGACGGATGTAAAGCTAAACAAATTGCCTCTGCCCCAAGAACAGAGGACTGTGTTGGTTGTAAGAGGTGTGAATCCGCCTGTCCGACGGATTTCTTAAGTGTTAGAGTTTATTTATGGCATGAAACAACTCGAAGCATGGGTCTAGCTTATTGATACATTTCAAAAAGAACCGCACACAAGTACGTTTTTTTACTGGCAAAAACCCGCGCTCAAAATAAAAAAAAAAAATCTTTCCTTTTTTTATTTTGAGCGCGGGTTTTTCTAGTCTAAGTATATCTTATTTTTATCACGAATTATTTTCCTTGGTTAACAACTGTTGTAGTTTTGCCAATAGTCGGGGGTTCCTTAATTTTCTTATTTCCCCATAAAGGAAATAAGGTAATTAAATGGTATACTATTTGTATATGTTTAATTGATCTCCTTATAACAGCCTATGTATTTTGTTATCATTTCGAATTGGATGATCCACTAATCCAATTGACAGAAAATTATAAATGGATCCATTTTTTTGACTTTTACTGGAGATTCGGAATAGATGGACTCTCTCTAGGACCCATTTTATTGACGGGATTTATCACTACGTTAGCTACGTTAGCGGCTCAGCCGGTTACTCGAGAATCCAAATTCTTCTATTTCCTGATGTTAGCAATGTATAGTGGTCAAATAGGAACATTTTCTTCTCAAGACATTTTACTTTTTTTCATCATGTGGGAATTAGAATTAATTCCTGTTTATCTACTTTTATCTATGTGGGGTGGAAAAAAACGTTTGTATTCAGCTACAAAGTTTATTTTGTACACTGCGGGAAGTTCTGTTTTTTTATTACTGGGAATTCTGGGTATGGGTTTCTATAGTTCTAATGAACCAACATTAAATTTTGAATCATTAACTAATCAATCATATCCCGTGGCGCTGGAAATAATATTCTATATCGGATTTCTTATTGCTTTTGCTGTCAAATCACCAATTATACCCTTACATACATGGTTACCAGACACCCACGGAGAGGCACATTACAGCACTTGTATGCTTTTAGCCGGAATATTATTAAAAATGGGAGCATATGGGTTGGTTCGAATTAATATGGAATTCTTATCTCGCGCTCATTCTATATTTTCTCCCTGGTTAATGCTATTAGGTTCAATTCAAATAATCTATGCAGCTTCAACATCTCTTGGTCAACGCAATTTAAAAAAAAGAATAGCTTATTCCTCAGTATCTCATATGGGTTTCTTAATTTTAGGAATTGGTTCTATAAGCTATACAGGTCTCAATGGGACTATTTTACAAATAATCTCTCACGGATTTATCGGCGCTGCGCTTTTTTTCTTGGCGGGAACTAGTTATGATAGACTACGTCTTCTTTATCTCGACGAAATGGGTGGAATGGCTATCCCAATGCCAAAAATATTCACGGTTTTCACTATCTTATCGATGGCTTCTCTTGCATTGCCGGGCATGAGCGGTTTTGTTGCAGAATTGATAGTCTTATTGGGAATAATTACTAGCCAAAAATATCTTTTAATTACAAAAATATTAATCACTTTTGTAACAGCAATTGGAATGATATTAACTCCTATTTATTCATTATCTATCTTACGTCAAATGTTCTATGGATACAAGCTTTTTAATACACCAAATTCTTATTTTTTTGATTCGGGGCCACGAGAATTATTTATTTCAATTTCTATCCTTATACCCGTAATAAGTATTGGCATTTATCCAGATTTTATTTTTTCGTTTTCGGCTGACAAGGTTGAAGCTATTCTATCTAATTTTTTATAGATAGTTTTCACGAATAAATGAAAAATAAAATCAAAAATAGAAATAAATCCTATGCACAATACAAAAACATATATTTCTTTTGTATTATATTAATTAATTACATAAAAATGAATTTGAATTATAATTGAATATGTTTCTTGTTTTGAGAACCCCTTGAATCACTACTACAGTACTTGATTCAAAGGGTTCTCAATCATTTTATTCGAAATTTTCTTTGTTATTATATATATATATTATGTTTTCGATATTTGTATTTGTGAAGTTCTTTACTTATTTTAATTCAATTAGGTGTAAATGAACCATAACTATGTAGTCCTATTCCTAAAAGATTTATCCCTAAATAACATACCCAAATTATAAGAAAACCCATGGAGGCAACTATTGAAGAATTTATATCTTCCAATTTTTTATTTTTTCTGGTATGTAAATAAATCGCGAATATAGTCCAAGTAATAAAAGCCCAAGTTTCCTTTGGATCCCAATTCCAATATGATCCCCACGCCTCATTAGCCCATACTGCTCCTGAAATAATACCTATCGTTAAAAAGATAAAACCTAGACTAATAGTACGGTAACCCCAACGATCCAATTGTTGAATAAATTGAGATCTATAATAATTTCTATAAGACGAAAAAGAAGTTTTTTGTAAAACATTATTTTTATCATTCATATTCATGTATTTCATTTCAGCAAAAGAAAATGATTCATTTAAAAAATATAAATTCTTGCTTTTACCAAAAATTTGTATGAGTTCTTGAAATGTAATGACTAAAATAGCCACTGATAATAATGATCCGCATAAAAGAGTTGCATAACCCAATATCATCATACTTACGTGCATCATTAACCAATGGGACTGTAAAGCAGGTACTAATATTAAGGATTCATGCATTTCGGTTAAAAGACCCGAAGTAGCAAAGCCTTGGGTAAAAATAAGACTTGGTGTTATTATTGTATTTAAATAGTAGTTTTTCGGTTTTTTGAAGCAAGGAACCATATAAAAAATGGAAAAAGTCCATGAAAGAAATATTAATGATTCATATAAATCACTAAATGGTAAATGGCCCGAAAAAACCCAACGAGTAACTAACAATCCCGTTATACAAAAAAAAGTTATTATCATGCCTTTTTTGGACGAATCATATAATCCTATGATTTCATTGACAAATAATAAGGTTATCAAATGAATTGAAATTAAAATAGATACGACCGAAAACGATATATGAGTTAATATATGCTCTAAACTTGAAAATACCATATATAATGAAAAAATCTAAATACTAGGAATAGAAATAAGAATGGAGTTCATTATAGGACCTATTTTTTAGAAGATAAGATGTCATGCCGCTACTCGGACTCGAACCGAGATGCTCTAGCACTGCTTCCTAAGAGCAGCGTGTCTACCAATTTCACCATAGCGGCTTACTCGAAATCATAATAACTAATTTTTAGTCAATTGTCGAGATTCAAAGAATCAATTAAAATACAATAGTTGTTTACTAAACATTAAATCAAAGAATTTTAAAGAATTCTCTTAGAATCTATTAGAAATATATCTATATATCTATATCTATCTATATATATCTATCTATATATAGATAGATATATATAATGTAAATATCCTAAATTAATATTATACTATATTAGAATTAGATATTAAATTTATATTAGTATTTTTGTATTTAAAAATATTCGTTGAATCAAGTTAATTGAAATTATTCTAACGTTTGTATTTGTTACAAAAAAAGCTTTTTGAATTCCCCGTAAAAATAGATTGCGCTAATGAAAAAGCTTTCAATGTTGTAAAATATCCCTTCTTTTTCCATAAGGTGTTCCGAATAATTTTTTTTGATATAGAAGTGCGCTTTTTTGGAACTGCCATATAATTAGTATAGTTTTTGATTGTTATAGAATTCGATGTGAAAGACATTTTTATGTAAATGAAAATCAATTTCTTTTTAATTAGCCATATATTTTATCTATCTTAATTCCCATTTTTTTACTATTTCAAGTAAAACATTGAATATTATAATCCTTTTTATAAAGTTTTCCAAACATCGATATTGTTTATTGTAATAAAAAAGACTAAATTAGTTAAAAAAATGAACTAATGTTTTTGAAAAAAATTATTATTGAGTCATGTCATATGAATTCAAAAAAGTTTATTTCTCACTAGGAATTTTGTTATTGGTCCATTTTAACTTTATACTTTGTAATATTTGAAAAAAAATATTGTACAAAGATTCAGAATAATTAATAATAGATCATTCTATTTTCATTAATTCTATGTTTACTTTTTATTAACCGAATCCCTTCTTTACAAAAAAGATAAAAAAAAAACCGACGAATAAGAAACAAAATTCATTAGAATCAGAATTTTTTTGTTTATTGTATGGAATATACACATCAATATTCATGGATCATACCTTTTATTCCATTTCCAGTTCCTATGTTAATAGGAGTGGGACTTCTACTTTTTCCGACAGCAACCAAAAATCTTCGCCGTATGTGGGCTTTTCCTAGTATTTTATTGTTAACTATAGTTATGATTTATTCGCTTGATTTGTCTATTCATCAAATCAATAATCGTTCTATTTATCAATATGTATGGTCTTGGACCATAAATAATGATCTTTCTTTAGAGTTTGGGTACTTGATCGATTCACTTACTTCTATTATGTTAATATTAATTACTACTGTCGGCATTCTGGTTCTTATTTATAGTGATAATTATATGTCTCATGATCAAGGATATTTGAGATTTTTTGCTTATATGACTCTTTTTAATATTTCAATGTTGGGATTAGTTACTAGTTCGAATTTGATACAAATTTATGTTTTTTGGGAATTGGTTGGAATGTGTTCTTATTTATTAATAGGCTTTTGGTTCACACGTCCTATTGCGGCAAATGCTTGTCAAAAAGCATTTGTAACTAATCGTGTAGGAGATTTTGGTTTATTATTGGGAATTTTAGGTCTTTATTGGATAACGGGTAGTTTGGAATTTCGGGATTTGTTTCAAATAATAAATAACTTGATTTATAAAAATGAAGTTAATATTTTTTTTGTTACTTTGTTTGCCCTCTTGCTATTTTGTGGCTCAGTCGCTAAATCCGCCCAATTTCCTCTTCATGTATGGCTACCAGATGCTATGGAAGGGCCTACTCCAATTTCCGCCCTTATACATGCTGCTACTATGGTAGCCGCGGGAATTTTTCTTGTGGCTCGACTTCTTCCTCTTTTCATAGTTCTACCTGCAATAATGAACGGAATAGCTTTTATAGGTATAATAACAGTAGTATTAGGAGCTACTTTAGCTATTGCTCAACAAGATATTAAGAAAAATTTGGCCTATTCTACAATGTCTCAATTGGGTTATATGATGTTAGCTCTCGGTATGGGATCTTATCGAGCCGCTTTATTTCATTTGATTACTCATGCTTATTCAAAAGCATTGTTGTTTTTAGGATCTGGATCCATTATTCATTCAATGGAAGCTGTTGTCGGATATTCTCCAGCTAAAAGTCAAAATATGGTTCTTATGGGCGGTTTAACAAAACATGTACCAATTACAAAAACTTCTTTTTTAGTGGGTACACTTTCTCTTTGCGGTATTCCACCTTTTGCCTGTTTTTGGTCTAAGGATGAGATTCTTAATGATAGTTGGTTGTATTCACCCATTTTTGCAATAATAGCTTGTTGCACAGCAGGATTAACTGCATTTTATATGTTTCGGATCTATTTACTTGTTTTTGAAGGATATTTAAACGTTCATTTTTTAAATTTCAATGGAAAAAAAAATAGTTCATTCTATTCAATATCTTTATGGGGGAAGAAAGAAGTAAAACAGAAATTAAAAAACAAAAATTTTTTCTTAGCTTTACTAAGAATGAAAAATAACGAAATGACTTCTTTTTTTATCCGGAAGATATATCCACATCGCATTAATCAAAATGTCAAAAACATAACCCGTCTTTTTTTTGATATTAACTATTTTGGCACTAAAAAAACTGCTTGTTTATATCCTAATGAATCGGACAATACTATGCGATTTTCTATGCTTGTTTTAGTGCTCTTTACTTTATTCGTTGGGGCCATAGGAATTTCTTTCAGCCAAAAAGGAATAGATTTGGATATATTATCAAAATTGTTAATTCCGTTTATAGACCTTTTACATAAAAATTCAAAAAATTTTGTGGATTGG